TTCTTTCAAATATGAATACGACTACGGTAGTTTTCTTGTAGTTTTATAAAAAAAGCCAAAGCCCCCGATCGGATTTGAACCGATGACTTAGGCCTTACCATGTCCTTACTCTACCACTGAGTTAAAGGGACCCATTTTATTGAATTCGTGAGTGGGTCACTATACTATCTAGTATGCGGGTCAAATATTATATGTAGATAAATAGATTTTATATAGCGAAGTCTAGTTAGATAAGTCCATACAGTAAACTTATAGCGGCGAGTGGCTTATTCTTAACTAGCAAGTCTAGGATAAAAGGCAAGGCTGTTTCAAAACCAACTTTCGCGAATTGTTTTTCGGATCCCCACAGAACGAACTTAACTTGATTGATCCATGTCCACCGCCTAATTCCACATAGATTCCAGATATTTTTTGAATCATATGTGGACTAGATTCTACAGGTCCCCTGGTCCCGGAACTCAATTCTTAGAGAAAAAGGAATTTTCAATAACTTCTTGAATCCCCATTCCCAGATTTCTTGTTTGTTCATTTCCTAACTTAATGGGAAAGAGCGCTAGGGATATCTCATCTTACCCATGAGAGCGTAAAAAATGCAATTTCACCCGCCCCTTGACTCTTTCTTTTCGGACGGACCAATCACTCCCTCAAAGAAGCCTATCTTTCTTTTTGTATTCGTGCAATTTTTGTCTTTATTTTAGTAGAAAATTCATAGAAGCTAGATTTCTATAGACAAATAAAATGGCGAATCGAATGAATGAAACATGAATAGGAATGACGAATCCAAAATGAATAGGAAATCGTAAAAAACGGAAGGCGAATTCGGATCTCTTCATACCTATTATATTGTATATTGACAATTTCCAAAAATCGTTCATATACTAAGTATCCATATACGAAGTATCATAGCGGTTGAGCATGCCCCCATCGTCTAGTGGTTCAGGACATCTCTCTTTCAAGGAGGCAACGGGGATTCGACTTCCCCTGGGGGTAGGGTACTACGAAAAGAAGTTGGTCAGGGATTACCAATACACCTAAAATTGATTCTTCCTGGGTCGATGCCCGAGCGGTTAATGGGGACGGACTGTAAATTCGTTGGCAATATGTCTACGCTGGTTCAAATCCAGCTCGACCCAACAATTCACCAATCTACCATCTCATGGTAGAACCCCCTTCTTCTTCAGAAATACCTGATAGGGGGAATAAAAAAGAATCACATTTTCTGCTAGATCCCTTAGTTCCCTGGGATTGTAGTTCAATTGGTCAGAGCACCGCCCTGTCAAGGCGGAAGCTGCGGGTTCGAGTCCCGTCAGTCCCGACGAATCGAATAAGTACACCAATCCGCCGCTCCTCTTTCTCGGAACGTGGGGCCTTGGGCCAACATGTCATTCCCAAGGGGATTCGGTTCGGAGTTCCCGTCACTTCAACGAGGACTGATTGATTGGAGAAAGATAAATGTAGGTTAGTCCAATGATTGGTTGGTAGCATTATTATTAGAGTAAGTATTCCAAGAGATACTGAGTCTTCTTTTTGGATTGATCCCCATTCATGTAAGGAAACAAAGTCCGATCTCTTTCTCGGGCGCATCTCCACAGATGGAATTCGTTTCTTGTATAATACAAACTGACTTTAACAAAATCTCCCCTTCTGGCTCTTTTTTGTTTGTGTAAGCCTAAGTACTAAATAGGAAGGTTACAAATCAATTGGATTCAAATTGGACACTGAGCTTTTGAGAATGGAATTGAATTCTTTTTCCTTACTAGTTTTTCTATTTTTTCAGGGTCCTGTCGAAGAAAGAACAAACCCTACACTAAAATGAAAATAACGAAAATAGTGAATTTACTGAAATATTCCATTTTTTTCCCGAGACTCAGCTTTATCCCATTTCTTTGTCTTCCAAAGAAAATGAGATCATTAAAAAACGGTGTTTAGAGCTTATCTTTTTCCGCTTTGCTTGTCTTGTTGTTTGTAACTAATGGAAAGGGATGGGTGGTGAGATGATACGCTATTTGATGATTGTATAAGATAGGTTATAGAAACTAAACAAGAGAAAAGAATGCTACATAATGCTAACTAAAGGAATTTTTGATTGGGTCGGGAATCTTATTTTGGATTCGGTATGGATAAAAGATCTCCCTAGGTTATACTATTCAATTTTCGACGACGAATGGATTTGATCGCTTAGATAGTCTTATTCATGCTATTGATCCGAGTCAATCTCGTCGAGAGGTTATTCATTCAGTGAAGTTACGTGTGCAAGATTGATTTTCTCTAGGGGATTAAATCCCGAGTTATTGTGAAAGAAAAAGGGATGAGATTATGGAAGTCAATATTCTGGCATTTATTGCTACTGCACTCTTCATTTTAGTTCCTACTGCTTTTCTACTTATTATTTATGTAAAAACAGTTAGTCAAAATAATTAATTATTTTGAATGAAACTTGATCTTATCAACTATTGATAAGATCAAATGAAAGGAATTCTCATTTTTCGTATTCTAATGAATAAATGAAATGGACGGGCTCGAATCGGCAGTCTTCTCTGAGATCTGAGAGTAGGGTAAGAAAGATTCATTAGAGTTCTTTCTTACCGGACTGTATCTTAGTGGTTCTAATAAAGCTAGAGGTTTACTCTGGATCAATCTACCATATTATCTTCATGGTCGATATTTAGATTCATTTTCTATCTGGAATTGACAGAGGGCCCACTTCGATTTCTTTGATACATCTATTTGTTCCGATCAATCGGAAAGAAGCGTTTTACTTGTATAGAATACATTCCTTCACTAGAATTCAATGCAATTTGAAAATGAAGAGATCTTGATAGTAAATCGTTCTACAATGCATTTTGAACGATTTCTAAATGAATTGATCCAGTTTGATTCCTCAACTCAATTAGTAGTACTTCTAGAGACCACTTCTTCCCCAGACTACAAGTGAAAGTGAAAATGAAAAAACTACCATTAAAGCAGCCCAAGCGAGACTTACTAGCTCCATGTGAATTATGTCCCCTATCTCTATGATAGAATTATTCGATTATTGCTCACTAATAATAGTGGAATCAATGGTGCAGAGTCAAAAAGGGATTCTCACCGAAGACTGTTGAGGAACCAATTTCATAAATCCACTTCGAAAAAATTCCTCTATGATTTAGAATCGGCAAAGACTAAAGACAAGTAAAATAGGCTAGAAATACTAAGGCCCACTCTTTTTTTACTTTTTTAGGTAATAAAGTATAATCTAGATCGATCGCTATCTATGTCAAATAGTCAGGCGACACCCAGATTTGAACTGGGGAAAAAGGATTTGCAGTCCCCCGCCTTACCGCTCGGCCATGCCGCCAAAATCATCCAAAAACTTTTCATAGGAACTATAGATTTTTATAACATATCTTACCTACAGGGACTATAGAGCGTTATAACATATATTAGTCCCTCTAAACTCCAAACCGGAATCATAGAATTATCAGTAAATTATCACACTTCAATTTTCATTGAAGAAAAAATAGGTAAAAATGTCTCTCTTCTCTACAGAGGAGTTTTTGAACAAAGGGTTGCCGGGGATTCGAACCCAGAACTAGTCAGATGGAGTCGAGAATTTTACCGGGAAAATAAGTCCCCATGGACGTTGACAAGTTGTGCTAGTTGTTTTAGATAGGGAATGACTAATGATGCTAATATCGCACCTATTACCGCACCTGACGCATATATATTTAATTACATATATATAATGTAATATATAAAAAATTGGCCATTAATAGACAATTTCAAATAATTTTGTAAAACCCAGGGAGGGGATTATGGAACATAACTTGTTTATGAAGAGAACCGATTCGGTCGTTGGGGTCGGACTCTATTCTGGATTTCGACCTACATTGGGAATTTTGGTACAACGAGGAAAGTGCATTTCGCTCTATAATGGTCTACCGAAAGGGAAATACCTTTGTTATACTAAAGGGGCCTCGGCTAACAACGACAGCGACGTCTACGAAATGTTTTGCGTAATCTGCCTTGCAATGGGGCGTCGCGGGATCGTATCTACTCTCTTGAAAAAATACGCGTCGCGGAATGGCGCCGCCTCGGGGAGTATCATCGACTTTGCCAAAGCCGAAGGAGCCAACCGGCTTTCGAAAAGAAAATTTTTTTTTTCGAAATGCAAACTCTATTCGCGCAACAAAAGCTTGTCTTTGGGCCGAACTTCAATGCGCGTTGCTAGAAAGAACAAACGAAACGCAGTATGATATCAGGGTTGGGTTTTGGTCTGGCGCCTGGAAACGTTTCCTCTTCGAAGGTGAGGAACCGTTTTCCGACCCTGCTTCCAACTTAGATTTGGTCGCTCGCGAATCTCTACGAGACGCTCTACGAACCAACCTAAGAAACAAACCAGACGCCATTCGAGAATATGTACCACATGTACATGCCTGGCTGCGAGTACGTATGGAATTTCTACGGATGCTCGAAGTACTAGACACGTGCGATAAAAAATATCAAAAATATCGCGCAGACTATCTCGTCGCGAGGGTAAAGAAAATAAAATTTCGAGACCTGTATTGGTTCTTGCTCGGCTACGACGACTTTAGAAACTCCCATTTAGACGAAGAGCAATTTGTATCCGGATGTTTGAACCTTGTCGGCGAAGAGGTGTTTATCGAATGGTGTTTGAAAATGCATGATGCCGAAGAGTAATTTATAGAATAATGGTTGGGCATTTAGGTAGGACGAAGAATAGTAATTTATAGATTTGGGTTTGGACTTTCTCGACGAAGAAGACGCCGAACAAAACACAAGAAAGAACCCTCTAGAAAATATGTCGATATTTTATTATAATGAAACACTATAATAAAATATCGACATAAATAACAAGTAAATCAATGGCGTAATTATATTTTTCTTATAAGAAAAATGAGATCAAAAAAATCAGCATGAAAATCGGGGGCGTTCCGTGGTAGATTGCCGGTAACATTTAGAGGTACCGGGGTTGAAAGGTCCAAGCCCTTTCGCCCCAC